ATCATATATGAACTTGTTATAAGTGGATTTTTTGGAGTGTTTCATAGTTATTGGAAAGGGTGTCGGAGCCGAATCCCTTTTTGACTCTGCACCTGTGATTCCACTATTATTAGTAAACAATAATGGAAAAACTTCTTCATATTCATAGAGATAGGGGACATAATTCACATGGATATAGTAAGTCTCGCTTGGGCCGCTTTAATGGTAGTCTTTACATTTTCCCTTTCACTCGTAGTATGGGGAAGAAGTGGACTCTAGAGATACTACTAATTGAGTTGGGGAATCAAACTGTATCACTTTTTTTAGAGATTTTTTCTAGATCGTTCTGCAAAGCCTTTTTAATTATATTAATTCTCGTTAATTAACTTAAATATTTATATTTAATTCAGTAATTTAATTCCATTTAGAATTTCGAAATTGAATTAATCAAAATATCTTCATTTCAAAATTCTATTGGCTTGGATTCTAGTGAAGTAATTGGATTCTATTATATTATGAATAGAATCCAATTCATAATATATATGAATAATACTCTTTCACAATCCAAATCAAACAAATATTTCAAGAATTCCCCTATTCGTATCTTGAAAGGAAAAGGGATATGGATAATAGGAATTTTATTCCAACCGAAGTCTTTCTCAATTTTCTATTTCACGGAACGGGTTCTTACCCAAATTATATATGGATAATGAGGAAGAACGAGGAACACCGGACCCCTTTTTACGTTTTATTTGGTTTTATTGTTCTTTTTACTGTTCAAAGAGAAAAGAAAGAAGTTCCGCTATTTAATAATAAATAGAACTCCTTGGATCATCTGTCAACCGCTCAATCAATTACTTTTTCGGAATGCTAAAAAAAAGATTACTTTATTTCATTTTCTTTTATTAACTTGATTTTTTTTAGTAATATATGCCCAATTTTTTTTCTTTCATTGATTTGATTCTTTTTTGAATGGATACTGGGATTCATATTGAAAATAATCAGAAATCTAGAAATTAGAAAATCGAAAGAGTTGCCTTTCAATTATTTCAGATTGATTGGAATGAACAAAAATCAAATAGATGAAGCAAAGAAATATAATTGAGATACTATGTACATTACATATATTGAATTGATATTACCATGGATGAAGATACATATTGTAGATTGATCTCTATTCAGTTTGTATCTTTCTACATTACAATAATAAAAATAGATAGTATGATCGAAAGATTCATATATGAATCTTTCGATCATACTATCGGATCTCATAGGCTACTGCTGATTCTAGTCCGTTCGTTTCATTTAAGATGTGAAATTGGAATTTTTTTTTCTTAAATCATTGATAAGAACTAAGAAGTCAAGTTTCATTCAAATTAATCACTTTGACTGACCGTTTTTACGTATATTATAAGCAAAAAAGCAGTAGGAACTAGAATGAACAGTGCAGTAGCAATAAATGCGAGAATATTTACTTCCATAATCTCATCGTTTCGTTTTTTTTTTTTTTTTACTTCGCAATAACTCGGGATTTAACCCCATAGAGATGATAAACCTTTCGCTTGGAAATTCAATGGGATGAATTCCATTTCGATGATAGCGAATGGGATCAATATCATGAATAACAATATCTGAGCTATCAAGTCGATTCATCGTCGAGAATTGAATAGTATAACATAGGCAGATCTTTTATCCACACACCGAATACAAACTTTGATTCCTGATTCAATCAAAAAAATTCCTTTCTTTTTACTTTAATACTTTATTTATAATACTTTACTTTTATTTATCATTCTTTTCCATTCTGTCTTTTCCATAACCGACCGCCTTCCTTGTATAACCACCTAACCGCTTTCCACTTCCACTGTTTACAAACGGTTTACAAATAAACCAAACAAACAATCGAAACGAAATAGAAAAAAAAAAAGAAAGAAAAGGATACCATTAGGCATGAAATTCTACCATTTGTACCCAGTTTAACAGAAAATGGCAAGATATATTGATCTATTTTTTTTTATTGGATTTGGATCCGTCGGGACTGACGGGGCTCGAACCCGCAGCTTCCGCCTTGACAGGGCGGTGCTCTGACCAATTGAACTACAATCCCGGGAAATAAAATGTACAGCATCCATATTCTTATGATTTCATTCAAACCATTTCTATTTAGATAAATATCGCCGTGTTGTAACAGAGACGCGAATGACATATTGATATCCACATGGGTATACACTTTAGTGAGAGCAGCCCAAATTATTAGTAATCCTTTTGTTATTGCCAAATCGATTGATAATCCATTTTTCAACGAAAAAACGAGTCTTTTTTTTTGTCGTTACTTTATTCCTTTCAATAGACTTTATACTTTCTATTTAATGATCCTGATATGAATCTAGATCGTTAGCAAGCTCAGAATTTATGGGAACAAATAAAAGGAGCAACTAAAAAAATAAATAGCGGTGGGGATATATCAGAAAATTGGACTTTTTTTATTCTTTATTATTTCGTATATGGCATTTCGGGAAAA